AGGGATCCCCCGAATATTGGGTATCCGTTGTTAAACCAGGTCGAATACTTTATGAAATGGGCGGAGTATCAGAAACTGTAGCCAGAGCAGCTATTTCAATAGCTGCGTGCAAAATGCCTATACGAACTCAATTTGTTATTTCAGGATAGAGATGTAAAACTAAACAAAAGGGGTATTAAGGATTAAAAAATAACCACGCTTTACTTATTTCTTTTCTGTTTTCTAGACAAACACTATTTCTTTTTTTCCTCATTCTTTGCATTGAAATAACGGATTCAAATAAAAATGATATGATTCAACCTCAGACTCTTTTGAATGTAGCGGATAATAGCGGAGCTCGAAAATTGATGTGTATTCGAATCATAGGGGCTGGTAATCACCGATATGCTCATATTGGTGACGTTATTGTTGCTGTAATCAAAGAAGCAGTGCCTAATATGCCTCTAGAAAGATCAGAAATAATTAGGGCTGTAATTGTACGTACACGTAAAGAACTCAAACGTGACAACGGTATGATAATACGATATGATGACAATGCAGCGGTTGTCATTGATCAAGAAGGAAATCCAAAAGGAACTCGAGTTTTTGGTGCGATTGCTCGGGAGTTGAGACAGTTAAATTTTACTAAAATAATCTCATTAGCTCCCGAGGTATTATAAATAAAATACTAGTAGATGAAATTATGATATAGTTATAGTAGGATATCTGAAATAGATCAAATTAGTAGATTGTGTCTCACGCATATACTTTGAAAAATGGAATAATTCCAGCAAAAAAACATGTTGATTATATCAAAATTAGGAAGCAACAAGAATAAAAATTCGTCATGGGTAGAGACGCTATTGCTGATATAATAACTTCGATAAGAAATGCTGACATGGGTAAAAACGGAACAGTTAGAATAGCATCTACTAATATAACTGAAAACATTGTTAAAATACTCCTACGGGAAGGGTTTATTGAAAATGTTAGAAAACATCAGGAAAGTAACAAATATTTCTTGGTTTCAACCTTGCGACATAGAAGAACTAGGAAAGGAATATATAGAACTATTTTAAAACGTATCAGTCGGCCGGGTCTACGAATCTATTCCAACTATCAACAAATTCCTAAGATTTTAGGCGGAATGGGGATTGTAATTATTTCTACTTCTCGAGGCATAATGACAGATCGAGAAGCTCGACTAGAAAGAATTGGCGGAGAAATTTTGTGTTATATATGGTGATCCTACTCTGGTATCCTAATTTTATCTCTAACTTCCTATTTGTTTGTGAAATAGAGAGGAAAGGTGAGTTATATAACTCTTCCTCCATTAGTTGATACTTCAAGGGAGGTTTACCTGGAATGAAAGAACAAAAATTGATTCATGAAGGTTTAATTACTGAATCACTTCCCAACGGTATGTTCCGGGTCCGTTTAGATAATGAAGATCTAATTTTAGGTTATATTTCAGGTAGGATCCGGCGCAGTTTTATACGGATACTGCCAGGGGATAGAGTCAAAATTGAAATAAGTCGGTATGATTCAACCAAGGGACGTATAATTTATAGACTTCGCAGCAAAGATTCGAACGATTAGATGATTTTTGAAAAAATTCCTTTCATAGGGATACAATTCAAAGTTAAAAAATACAAGAGACTTCTTTTCTTCCAAAGAATAGATTCAAATTAAGATAAGGAGTGAGGTGAGATATATGAAAATAAGGGCTTCCGTTCGTAAAATTTGTGAAAAATGTCGACTGATCCGTAGGCGCGGGCGAATTATAGTGATTTGTTCCAATCCGAGACATAAACAGAGACAAGGATAATTTTTCTAAAAAAAACTTTCTAAGGGGGTCCCTACAAAAATAAAAGAAAGGATTTGTTTTAACATAAAATGGATATCTCCGTATCTTTCTGTATATTTCTGATTCATATTTATGAGATGATAAAATATGGCAAAACTTATACCAAAAATGGGTTCACGTAGGAATGGACGTATTGGTTCGCGTAAGAATGGACGTAGAATACCAAAAGGAGTTATTCATGTTCAAGCGAGTTTCAACAATACCATTGTAACTGTTACAGATGTACGAGGCCGAGTGGTTTCTTGGTCCTCCGCCGGTACTTCTGGATTCAAAGGCACAAGAAGAGGGACACCCTATGCAGCTCAAGCCGCTGCTGTAAATGCCATTCGTACTGTGGTTGATCAGGGTATGCAACGAGCCGAAATTATGATAAAAGGTCCTGGTCTCGGAAGAGATGCAGCATTACGAGCCATTCGTAGAAGTGGTATACTATTAAGTTTCGTGCGTGATGTAACACCTATGCCGCATAATGGATGTCGACCTCCTAAAAAAAGACGTGTGTAGAAATAAGAATTAAACGTATTTCAAGAGAAATAAATGATTCAATGATCTGATTAAATAATAATATTAGTATGGTTCGAGAGGAAGTAACAGGATCCACTCGAACACTACAGTGGAAATGTGTTGAATCAAGAGTAGACAGTAAGCGTCTTT